AATTTAATTGGATTTGATTGTATCAATAAAATAGAATACTAACTCCCATTTCTTATTTATTATTGAATTAACTGATAAACTTGCTTTATTATCGAACATTTCTATTTGATTTCAATATTTTTCGAAAAAAATGGATATATTTTTATATGAGAATAAACCCTACTACTTCTGGTCCTGAAGTTTCTGCACTTGAAAAAAAAAATCTGGGACGTATTGCCCAAATAATTGGTCCAGTACTAGATGTAGCTTTTCCGCCAGGGGGGATGCCTAATATTTACAATGCTCTGATAGTTAAAGGGCGAGATACTGTTGGGCAACAAATTAACGTAACTTGTGAAGTACAACAATTATTAGGAAATAATCGAGTTAGAGCTGTAGCTATGAGTGCTACGGATGGTCTAATGAGAGGAATGGAAGTGATTGACACGGGAGCTCCCCTAAGTGTTCCAGTCGGAGGAGCAACTCTAGGACGAATTTTTAACGTACTTGGAGAGCCTATTGATAATTTAGGTCCTGTAGATACTGATACAACATCTCCGATTCATAGATCTGCACCTGCCTTTATACAATTAGATACAAAATTATCAATTTTTGAAACAGGAATAAAAGTAGTGGATCTTTTAGCTCCTTATCGTCGTGGAGGAAAAATAGGACTTTTCGGGGGAGCTGGAGTGGGTAAAACAGTACTCATTATGGAATTGATCAATAATATTGCCAAAGCTCATGGAGGTGTATCCGTGTTTGGCGGAGTAGGTGAACGTACTCGTGAAGGAAATGATCTTTACATGGAAATGAAGGAATCCGGGGTAATTAATGAAGAAAATATTGTAGAATCAAAAGTAGCTCTAGTATACGGTCAAATGAATGAACCGCCCGGAGCTCGTATGAGAGTCGGTTTAACTGCCCTAACTATGGCGGAATATTTCCGAGATGTCAATGAACAAGACGTACTTCTATTTATCGATAATATCTTCCGCTTCGTCCAAGCAGGATCTGAGGTATCTGCTTTATTGGGTCGAATGCCTTCTGCTGTGGGTTATCAACCTACCCTTAGTACTGAAATGGGTTCTTTACAAGAAAGAATTACTTCCACCAAAGAAGGGTCCATAACTTCTATTCAAGCAGTCTATGTACCTGCAGATGATTTGACCGATCCCGCTCCTGCGACGACATTTGCACATTTAGATGCCACTACTGTACTATCAAGAGGATTAGCGGCCAAAGGTATCTATCCAGCAGTAGATCCTCTTGATTCAACGTCAACTATGCTCCAACCCAGAATCGTTGGTGAAGAACATTATGAAACTGCGCAAAGAGTTAAACAAACTTTACAACGTTACAAAGAACTTCAGGACATTATAGCTATCCTTGGATTGGATGAATTATCCGAAGAGGACCGCTTAACCGTAGCAAGAGCACGAAAAATTGAGCGTTTCTTATCACAGCCTTTTTTCGTAGCAGAAGTATTTACGGGTTCGCCGGGGAAATATGTTAGTCTAACAGAAACAATTAAAGGGTTTAAGTTAATACTTTCTGGAGAATTAGATGGTCTCCCTGAACAAGCCTTTTATTTGGTAGGTAATATTGATGAAGCTACTGCGAAGGCTACCAACTTAGAAATGGAGAGCAATTTGAAGAAATGAGTTTTAAGTTTTGTGTACTGACCCCCAATCGAATTGTTTGGGATTCAGAAGTGGAGGAAATTATTTTATCTACTAATAGTGGACAAATTGGAATATTACCAAATCATGCGCCTATTGCCACAGCTGTAGATATAGGTATTTTGAGAATACGCCTTAACAACCAATGGTTAACAATGGCTCTGATGGGCGGTTTTGCTAGAATAGGCAATAATGAAATTACTGTTTTAGTTAATAATGCGGAGAAGAGTAGTGACATCGATTTACAAGAAGCACAGCAAACTCTTGAAATAGCAAAAGTGAATTTGAATAAAGCTCAGGGGAAAAGACAAACAATTGAGGCAAATCTAGCTCTCAGACGAGCTAGGACACGAGTAGAGGCTATCAATATGATTTCATAATAAATTAGTAGGTCCGAATAATGAAAAAATGAAAAAAAAAAATGGAATAGAACAGTGAGAAAAGATAGAAATAAAGAAAAAAGTGAGTAGAAAAACTTATTAGATACCATTGATTCTGGTATCTAATAAGTTCTAATTATACTTTACCTACTATTGGATTTGAACCAATGACTCCCGCCGTATGAAAGCAATACTCTAACCACTGAGTTAAGTAGGTAATTTATCACTCAAAATAGAAAAAAAGGTACCTATCCATTAGATCAATAGATTATAAATGGAATATTACTTCTAAGCAATATCAATATAAGATATTGTATTATAGAATATTCATCTTGACAATAAATAATTTACATAATATGATAAAATACGTATCAAAAGCACAAGGGCTATAGCTCAGTTAGGTAGAGCACCTCGTTTACACGCGCGCCAATGTTTTTTTTTCAGAGGAGTCTATATTGT